TTTCGAACAAATCACAAAATTCTAAACTACCTGTTATCCAATAAAGGCCTAAAATTCCTAATAGTAACCCAAAATCTCCTACACGATTAGTTACAAACGCTTTCTGACACGCATTCGACGCAATAGGTCGTGTGAACCAAAAACCTATTAATAGATAAGAACACATTCCAACCAATTCCCAAAAAATATAAATTTGTATCAAATTAGAACTAGTAACTAATCCCAACATTGAAGTATTGAAAAAACTCATATAAGCAAAAAATCTCAAATAGCCTTGATCATGAGACATATAATTATCACTATAAATAAGAACCATAATTCCAACTGTAGTAATTAATAGTAACAAAATAGAAGTCAATGGGTCAATCAAGTGTCCGAATTCTAAAGAAAAATCATTAGTGATGGTCCACGACCATATATATTGATAAATAGAATTACTATTTATTTGCTGAATAAACAAATCGGTTGAAAAAATAAGCACTATACTTAACAATAAAATACTCGGAACCGCCCACCGACGACGAAGTTTTTTTGTTGCCGCCGAGAAAAGTAGAAGTCCCACTCCTATTAACATAGGAACTGCTAGTGTAACGAAGGGTATGATCCACGAATATTGATATATATGTGCCATAACTTAATTAATGATTAATTCTTTCTTGGTTCTGATTCATCGGCTCTTATCTCTTGTTATTTTTAAATTTTATTGAACGGATTTGCCAAAAAAAAAAGAATAATTAATAATAATGATATTCAAAACTTAAATAGAAATTTTTCTTCATAATTATTCTGAATTTTTTTCAAAATACTTTACATATTCAAATTAAGAAGTTAGAATTGGTCAAATAATATACGACGATACTAATGAAACAAGACATTAATAAAAGAAAATTTACTCTAAAATTCGATTATTGCTGTGGATTGCAAAAATTTATATCCAGAGAATTTATATACAAAGGATAAAGAATTATATTAAAAAATTATATTAAAAGTAGTACTTAATTTTAATTTTATAAAATTAAAATGATAAAAAAAAATTCTTTTTCCAAAATTCTTCAACATTCAATAAAAAAGTAATAATAAAAAAAAGAATTCTTTTTTTTTATTACTTTTTATTACTTTTTTCAAGTCAGAATTATTAATGATTGTATTTTATTTTGACCCAGATTTAATGCCTTCTCTTTTGTTTATAACAAATCCTATGTATGATATTGGGCGCTTTACGTTTACATAAGATAAAAGGAAAAAAAGAATTAATAAAAAGGAAAAAGAGAATTAATAAAATATCTTTTACATGAAATGGTTTTTAGAAAATCATATATTTTTTAAAAATTGATTAATAATTTTGAATTTGAAAATTCAACTTCAATAAATTCAATTTCAATTAGGGAGACCCTCTCTTCGAGCTTAACCAATTCCTAGAAAAAAAAAAGAAAAAAAACATTTTCATGGGGATAAAAAACTAAAGTTTTTGATGTATTTTATTCTATATAAATTCTATATATAAATTATTCTATAATAAATTATTCTATATATAAATACAGTATGACGAAAAAAAGAAGAAATCGAACTACGAACTAATAAAAAGCAATGGTTAGGCTTTGTAGGAAGCAAATAGAATTTAACGCCTAAATAACTAGATAATAAAGAACAATTTTTTTTTAACACTATACGACAATATATGTCTTTCACATCCACTTCTAACAATAAAATAAATAATCTCTTTAATGTTGAATGGCAGTTCCAAAAAAACGTACTTCTATTTCAAAAAAGCGTATTCGAAAAAATATTTGGAAAAGAAGGGGATATTGGACCGCGTTGAAAGCTTTTTCGTTAGCAAAATCTCTTTCTACAGGTAATTCAAAAAGTTTTTTTGTGCAACAAATAAAAAATCAAACATCGGAATAATCTAACTCGGCTTGACATCGGAAAAAGATTGAATTTGATTTAGCATTTAAATTTGATTTAGCATTTAAAATAAAAAATATATACGAATATATACATAACGAATATATACATCGATATAATATTCTATACAATATTCTATACAATATATACAGAATATGATATACATATACTTTGAATAGAAAATAAATAAATATATAACTATAAAGAATATAAAATAAATAGAATAAATAGAAATTGAATTATATAATTTCTATATAATTTTATATAATTTCCAGCCTTTATTGAGATAATCAATACAAAATTGACCCCTTTCCCCCCTTATCTTATCCTATGGATATGTGGAATCTAATTTGGATATTGAATTCTAAAAAGGGGTACTTTTTGTTTTTGTTTGCAAAAAAAAAAGAAGACACAAAGTTCGTTTTTTTGATTTTTAGCAAATTTTCTCATTTCCGGGATGGGGATTCTTATTTTCCCCATCCAGCCCTTTGTCACTTTGTCACAATAATACGAAATATTAATAAGTTTTTAATAAGTTTTTGAATAGATGAATAAAAAAGAGCCGATCTAAAATCATTAGTAAAAAAAAACTAATCGTTAAAAATAAAAATTATTAATTTTTAAGTCACCCTCCTTAAAAATATTATTTAAAATAACTAATAAGCTCCCCTTTCTATCCAATTAATAAAATTTGCATATTGCATATTTAGTTTAGATAGATATGTATATAAGAGGTTATTTTTGAATGATTTTTTTTACACTATATATTTGGACTGGAAGATGGATCTCAAGATATATATTAAAAATTAGACAATATTAAAAAAAAATCACGAAATTTTTTTGTTATATGATATGCCCAACTCAATACCTAATTAAATTGTTAAATTAAATCTTAACACAAATTCTTTAAGCCCTGAAATACTAAGGATTATTAAATAAAATAGTTTCATGAATCTAAAATTGTAATCCATAAAAAAAAATTCTATTTTTTTTTTTAGCCCTAGTCATAGACTGCAATAAGAATTATATTATTTACAAGAGTTTCGTTGTATAAGAGTATAAGAGTCGAAACTACAAAAAAACAACATTGTTAAGTTAATCAAAATTGACACATTAAATAATAATAAAGATTATTATGAAAATACCCAAAGCATCAATTATTTCATTTAAATAAATTATTTAAATGAAATAATTGATGCTTTGATTCATTAATTTTTATGTTTTCGAAATAAAAAATAAAAAAAAAATATTGGAGCTACGCTACTAAAATTAAAGCTCGACCATTGAATCAAAATTGGTTATTATGATTTTGAGCAAGCCGCTATGGTGAAATCGGTAGACACGCTGCTCTTAGGAAGCAGTGCTAGAGCATCTCGGTTCGAGTCCGAGTGGCGGCATAATATAATGTCTTATCTTTTCATTTCCTTTTCAAGAGGATACAATACGCCCTATAATGATAATGAATTCAATTCATGATTTCAATTATGTATAATGTATAATTAAAGAATCCTACCCTTTTGTTAATTTGTTAAGGATTTTTATGATATTTTTGACTTTAGAACACATATTAACTCATATTTCTTTTTCGGTTGTTTCAATTGGAATTCTAATTCATTTAATGGCCTTATTAGTCGACGAATTTGTAGGACTTTATGCTTCGTCAAAAAAGGGCATGAGAACTGCTTTTTTCTGTATAACAGGATTATTAGTTACTCGTTGGAGTTATTCGGGACATTTACCATTAAGTGACTTATATGAATCATTAATCTTTCTTTCATGGGGTTTTGCAATTATTCATATGGTTCCATATTTGAAAAAAAAAAAAAATTATTTAAACATAATAATTGCCCCAAGTATTTTTTTTACCCAAGCGTTTGCTACTTCGGGTTTTTTAACTAACCTGCATCGATCTGAAGTCTTAGTACCTGCTCTCCAATCCCGGTGGTTAATGATGCACGTAAGTATGATGGTATTGGGCTATGCAGCTCTTTTATGTGGATCATTATTATCAGTCGCCCTTCTAGTAATTACATTTTACAAAATCATAAGAACTTTGGATAGTGCTAAAAGTAATAATTTATTATCTAGTTCATTTTCCTTTTGTAAGAGCCAATACATGACGAAAAAAAATAATGTTTTTAAAAATACTTCCTTTCTTTCTTCTAGAAATTATTACAGGTCTCAATTGATTCAACAATTAGATCGGTGGGGTTATCGTATTATTAGTATAGGGTTCATTTTTTTGACCATAGGTATTCTTTCGGGAGCGGTCTGGGCTAATGAAGCCTGGGGATCATATTGGAATTGGGACCCAAAAGAAACTTGGGCTTTTATTACTTGGGCCATATTCGTGATTTATTTCCATATTCGAACAAATAAAAATTCTGATGAGGGTTTAAATTCTGCAATTGTTGCTTCTATGGGCTTTCTTATAATTTGGATCTGCTATTTTGGAGTTAATCTATTAGGACTTGGACTACATAGTTATGGTTCATTTACATTAACATCAAATTGATGAAGGGATCTGTCGCATATAACTATAGGACAACATATACAAGGGGGACAACATATACAAGAAGTTTTAGGCAATTCTTTGAGAACTTTTTGAATCACTACATTACTTGATTCAAAAAATTCTCAAAAGGGGGCATAGGATTCCTTTTTCATTTTCTGTTTTATTTCGAAAAACTACCTATAAAAAAACGGAAATAGAATAGCCTCAACCCTGTCAACTGATAATGAGAAAACGCAATCCGGATAAATACCAATACCTATTACAGGAAGAAGGATAGCGATCGAAACAAATAACTCTCGTGGTCCAGAATCAAAAAAATAAGAATTTTGGGCATTAAACAGCTTGTATCCATAGAACATCTGGCGTAACATAGATAATAAATAAATAGGAGTTAGGACGATTCCAACCGCCAGTACAAAAGGAATTAGTATTTTTGGCATTAAAAGATATTTTTGGTCAGTAATTATTCCAAAAAATACTATCAATTCAGCAAAAAAACCGCTCATGCCCGGTAATGCAAGAGACGCTAGCGATAAGATACTGAATAACGTGAATATTTTTGGCATTGGGGCAGCCATTCCGCCCATTTCGTCGAGATAAAGAAGACGTATTCTATCATAACTCGTTCCCGCCAAGAAAAAAAGGGCAGCGCCAATAAATCCATGTGATATTATTTGTAAAATGACTCCATTGAGTCCCATCTCGCTTAGAGAGCAAATTCCGATAATTATGAAACCCATATGAGATACAGACGAATAGGCTATTCTTTTTTTTAAATTTCGCTGACCAAGAGATGTTAAAGCTGCATAGATTATTTGTATTGCGCCCACTATTATCAACCAGGGCGAAAATAGCGAATGAGCATGGGGTAGTAATTCCATATTGATTCGAACCAACCCGTATGCTCCCATTTTTAATAAGATTCCGGCTAGAAGCATACAAGTACTGTAATGTGCTTCTCCGTGGGTGTCTGGTAACCATGTATGTAAGGGTATAATCGGTGACTTGACAGCAAACGCAATAAGAAATCCAATATAGAATATTATTTCCAGAGCCATGGGATATGATTGATTGGCTAATGTTTCAAAATTAAATGTTGGTTCCTTGGTACCGTATAAAGCGATACCTAAAGCCCCCATTAATAAAAAAACAGAACTTCCCGCAGTATACAAAATAAACTTGGTAGCTGAATAGAGACGCTTCTTTCCTCCCCACATGGCTACAAGCAGATAAACGGGAATTAATTCTAATTCCCACATGATGAAAAAAAGTAAAAGATCTTGAGAAGAAAATAATCCTATTTGACCACTATACATTGCTAACATTAAAAAATGGAATAATCGGGAATCCCGAGTAACTGGCCGAGCCGCTAAAATAGCTAAAGTAGTGATAAACCCTGTCAGTAAAATAGGTCCGAGAGATAGTCCATCTATTCCCAATCTCCAGTAAAAATCAAAAAAATGGATCCATTTATAATCTTCTATTAATTGGGTTAATGGATCGTCCAATTCAAAATAATAAGAGAATGTATAAGTCATTAAAAGTAATTCTACTATACATATAAAAATAGTATACCACCTAATTACCTTATTTCCTCTATGTGGGAGAAAAAAAATTAAGGAACCTGCGGATATTGGTAAAACTACAAACATTGTTAACCAAGGAAAAGACTTCATGGTAAAAACAAGATAACTTGGACCAGAAAAACCCTTAATCAAAAAAATTCTCTTTTTTTGATTAAGGGTTTTTGTCGGTAAACAAAAAATCAAATGTATTCAAGTGGTATTTTCTGGAAAATATCAATAAGCTAGACCCATGCTTCTAGTTGTTTCATGCCATAAATAAACTCGAACACTTAAAAAATCTGTTGGACAGGCGGATTCACATCTCTTACAGCCAACACAATCTTCTGTTCTTGGAGCAGAGGCAATTTGCTTAGCCTTACACCCGTCCCAAGGTATCATTTCTAATACATCTGTGGGGCAGGCGCGGACACATTGAGTACAACCTATACATGTATCATAAATCTTTACTGAATGTGACATTGGATTTAGAATTTTTTTTTAACTTTATACTTTTTCGATCTAGTAAATTTATACAATGAATCATATATGTGAATACCAGATGAATCAATGATTTACCAGACTTGTGCTATTCAATTCCGGATCGACTCGGGAGATATAACCAAGATGCTTTAATTTAATTTATTCGTTTTTCGCAAACATGATCTGATTGGTTCCGTATCCGTATCATATATACCAATTCAATTTGATGAATAGAAAGGTTCTATTTATATATATTATATATATATATATATATAAATATTATTTATATGTATTTATATAGAAATTTCTATTTTCTATTCTATTTTATATGATTAATACTACTTATTCAACAAATTGGATTGATTGATACGAGTTGATTTTCTATTACGATAAATTGACGAAACAATAGCCAATCCAATAGCGGCTTCAGCGGCCGCGATAGCTATAATAAAAATTGAGAAAATATTTCCTTTTAATTGGCGACTATCAAAAAAATCAGAAAATGTTACAAAATTTATATTAACCGCATTCAGTATAAGTTCAAGACACATAAGAGCTCGAACCATATTTCGACTCGTAATCAATCCATAAATACCGATAGAAAATAAATAGACACTCAAAACAAGTACATATTCCCGCATCATCGGTCAACTCCTTATCAATTTCGATTTATTACCAATCTATTTATTTCTTGTGTACTCGGTTTATGAAATTCTTATTCTAGTCAATCCAATATGTTGATATTGAATTCTTATTCATATTGAAATAAATCGAATAAACAAATCTCTACATGAATAATCCTCAAATTCAAATAGAATTAAAGTCAAATGAATGTAATAAGATCGAGCAACAAACAAGTTGAATTTGGATTTCAATTGCTAATTCCAAAGATTTATTATTGATGAGCCACGGCAATAGCACCTATCAAAGCAACTAAAAGAATTATTGAAATGAATTCAAATGGAAGGAAAAAATCGGTTGATAAATGAATTCCAATTTGTTGACTATTACTTATCCAATCCTGCTCTATAATCTGGTTTTTTCTTGTAGTCCAAATAACCCCGTACCATGACGTATCTGGAATAATAGTAATTAGTGAAACAAAAATACTTGTACAAATTAAGGAAGTAAACCCATTCCCGACGGTCAAAATATTAAAATCTTTGTAATATTCTGAAGTATTCATGAACATCACAGCAAATAGAATTAAAACATTTATAGCTCCCACATAAATAAGTAGCTGCGCGGCAGCTACAAAATGAGAATTTGATAAAATATAGAATAAGGATATACAAACGAGAACCAATCCCAACGAAAAGGCAGAATAAATTGGGTTGGTAAGTAATACCACTCCTAGACTTCCTAATATAAGACCTAATCCCAGAAAAACTAAAAGAAAATCATGTATTGGTCCAGGCAAATCCATTGTACGTAAAGTAAAAGATAAAAAATAAAATTGTTTTTTCATGACCTTATTGACCTCACCGGGAAAAGACCTTTTTTAGATTTTTTTAGAATAGGGTGATAATTGAATTAAACCCTAAGGGTTGGAAATTATTGTAGGTACAACTATTAAACTTATCTTATTCTTTCTCAAAAAGGGTAATGATTAGAAATTATTCTATATAAATAGATATAAATAGAAATGATAGATATAAATAGAAATGAAAAATAGAAATTTTGAAATAACTATGGATAGAACTCGGGGTATATTACTAGATTTTCAATCCAAATTAAGCCATGCTGCGGTTCTCGCCAACCAATCAAATAACTGGTTGAGTTTTGTAGTTATTGAATACACAAAATGAAAAAATCATTCCCCCCTTTTTCGGTCAAAATGGAATCTTAGTTTATGAATTGGAAATTGTTCTTTAATTAATCTTTAATCAAAGGAGATTTCGCGTTTTGTTTTGATGAGATGAATTCAAAATTGTTCGAATTGTATAATCGTCAATTATTGACATTGGTAAACGCCCTAAAGCAATTTGATTATAATTCAATTCGTGACGATCATAAGTAGAAAGTTCATATTCTTCAGTCATTGATAAACAATTTGTTGGGCAATACTCAACACAGTTACCACAAAATATACAGATTCCAAAATCAATACTATAATTAAGCAATCGCTTCTTTCGAATATCAGTTTCCAATTTCCAATCAATAAGAGGTAGATCAATAGGACATACGCGAACACATACTTCACAAGCAATGCATTTATCAAATTCAAAATGGATTCGACCACGAAAACGTTCAGATGTGATTAATTTTTCATAAGGATATTGAATAGTTACGGGCAAACGATTTATGTGGGATAAGGTAATCATGAAACTTTGGCCAATGTACCTAGCGGCTCGTATGGTTTGTTGACCATAATTCATGAACCCAGTTACTGGGGAGAACATATAGTGAATATTTATGAATAATCTTATGTTTATTTATTTCTCTTGTTTTGTTTGAGACAAGACAGAATATAGAAAAGCATTTCTTTATAGTGAAAGGAGTTGGGAAGAAGTTGTTAATAATAAATTTCCGAGAGAAATAGGTAAAAGAAATTTCCAACCAAGATTTAATAATTGGTCCATTCTTAGTCGAGGCAAAGTCCATCTTGTTGTGATCGAAATGAACAAGAACAAATAAGTTTTAACCAATGTAATAAAGATACCAATTGTTACCCCGAAGACTCCACCGACGTTATTTATTTCAAAAAAGTCTGGAAGGGAAATGGCGGGAATAGACATATTCCAACCTCCAAAGTAAAGAACTGTTACAAATAATGACGAAACTAATAAGTTTAGATAGGAAGCAATATAAAATAAACCAAATTTGATACCCGAATATTCGGTTTGATACCCTGCTACTAATTCTTCTTCTGCTTCTGGTAAATCAAAGGGTAATCTTTCACATTCTGCCAGGGACGAAATTAAAAAAATGATAAACCCTATAGGTTGGCGCCACAAGTTCCATCCCCACAAACCATATTTTGATTGCGCCTCAACTATATCAACTGTACTTGAACTGTTAGATAATCATAGTCGATGATAACATTACTGTTCCGATCGCTATTACAGAACCGTACATGAGATTCTCACCTCATACGGCTCCCCTAAGGCCATAAATAAATCTAAGGACCGGGTCGTATTATTTATTTTAATACATATATTTATCGGATTTAGCAGATAAATACGATAAAAATGGATCGAACGTTCCCTAATTCGACCAATGCAATTCTATCTGTTATAATACTAAAAATAAAAAAGTACTTCTGAATTGATCTCATCCTTTAAGAATTGAAATTTTTCTTTTTTGGGTAATAACTTATACTTCAATAAAATATTCAATAAAATATTCCTTGTAGAAATAGCAATAGCTATTTCACCCTATCTTTTTTCTTTTTTGATTACGAAAAAGAATTAGACATTTCCTTAGTTTATGCATTATGATACGAATTTGATTTCCATAAACATAAATATGGATATAGGAAAAATCAAATAAATAAAAAGGAAAAAGGATCTCTTTTTTCTATTGTAAACGTATTATATTCTTTGTTTCGCTCCTATTCTTCTTTCTGAAAAGGGGGAAGGGGTCAAAAAATGAAAATAATAAAAAAAAAGAAAGCAAAGGATTATTTCGTTCCTGATAGTCATTTCTTTAATCAGTGGGCGGGAGGATACTCTGAATCGGAATTATGTTATGGGGAGTACTGCCTGATCATTTCTACGAATTAAAAGCCCCAATTAATATTCTTTTTATATTATTATGTTGAAATATCTTTGTCGAAATATCTTTCTATTCTTTTTTTATAATTTTGAAAATCTCTATTACCAACCCTTTGTGTATCTTGGTGTTCCTAACCATCCACTTATTTTTGCTCAATTACTCGCTAGTTAGCATTATGGTAATACAGATAAATGATAGTGAAAACTCAATAAAGTTGATCTTGAGCCCGCTTCAAGCCAGGATGAATAATCAACCAATCTTGGGGCAACCGCTTTCGTCTTATTATGTTTAGTTTAGTTCTGCTTTACTCTTGTACATAGGAAATGAGTCTCCATTTTTTACGCCAAAAGTTCAAGCTGTTTTATTTCACTCATATAACTATCCAATTTCGTTCATGAACCAAAAAAAAGGAAATATAGTCAATTCATTTCATTTTGCCTTTTTCTGTTCTTAAATTTTCTTACAAAAAAGTTTATCTTTCAACGAATCGCACGTAGAGATATGGATAATACACAGAGAGTTAAGGGTATTTCATAACTAATAGATTGAGCAGTAGCTCGAAGACCACCTACAAAAGAATATTTATTATTTGATCCATAACCTGACATAAGAAGACCGATAGGAACAATGCTTGAAATGGCAATCCATAAAAAAACACCAATTTTTAGATCAGCTAAAACAAAATGATATCCAAAAGGAATTACTGCATAGCTTAATAAAGTTGATATGACTGCTATAGATGGCCCGATACCGAATAACCGAGTATCCCCCCTCGAGGGAAAAAGATTCTCTTTGAAAAGTAATTTTGTTCCATCGGCTAACGCTTGAAGAACTCCAAAAGGACCGGCATATTCAGGTCCAATACGTTGTTGTATTCCTGCAGATATTTCTCTTTCTAACCACACAATTACTAGTATGCCTAGTGTGATTACCAGTACAAGAGTCAAAATAGGAACAAGCATCCATATAATTTCATAGATCTCGTTGATGGAGTCTAATCTGGAAAAAGAGTTGATAGCTTGTACTTCTCTCGTATTAATGACTTCCGGTGTATCAATTATCATTTCAACGATCAACTTCTCCCATAATGATATCTATACTACCTAGTATTGTCATAATATCAGCCAATTTCATTCTTTTAACTAGTTGAGGGAGAATTTGCAAATTGATAAAACCCGGTGGGCGAATTTTCCATCTCCACGGAAAACTGCTCTGATCCCCGATCAGAAAAATGCCCAATTCTCCCTTTGGGGCTTCGACTCTTACATAAAGTTCTTGTTTCGGCAATTCAAAAGTAGGAGAAGTTTTTTTACTAATGAATCGATATTCAAAATCATTCCATTCTGGACCCTTTTCGCTATCAAAACATCTAACTTCTAGATTTTCGTAGGGTCCCCCTGGAATTCCTTCCAAAGCCTGTTGAATAATTTTTATGGATTCTGTCATTTCACCAATTCGGACTAAATAACGAGCCAGCGAATCTCCTTCCTTTTGCCACTGGACTTCCCAATCAAATTCTTCGTAAGACTCATAATGATCAACCTTACGGAGATCCCATTGTATTCCAGAAGCTCGTAGCATTGGTCCTGATAAACCCCAATTGATTGCTTCCTCTGCAGCAACAATACCTATTCCCTCAACTCGTTCTAAAAAAATAGGATTTCGCGTAATAAGTTTTTGATATTCAGCAACTTTTTGTAAAAAATAATCGCAAAAATCCAAACATTTATCTATCCATCCGTGAGGTAAATCAGCCCCTACCCCTCCGATACGAAAATAATTATGCATCATTCTCATCCCAGTGGCAGCTTCGAATAAATCATATACTAATTCTCTTTCTCTAAAAATATAGAAGAACGGAGTTTGTGCACCGATATCCGCCATAAAAGGTCCAAGCCATAATAGATGAGAAGCTATACGACTCAACTCTAACATAATTACTCTGATATAGCTAGCTCTTTTAGGTACCTGAATATTTCCTAAATGCTCTGGACCATTTATTGTTATTGCTTCTGTGAACATAGTAGCTAAATAATCCCAACGTGTTACATAAGGCAAATACTGTATAATTGTTCGGTTTTCCGCAATTTTTTCCATTCCTCTGTGTAAATAACCTAATATTGGCTCACAGTCAATAACATTTTCACCGTCTAGAGTAAGGATAAGTCGAAGAACACCATGCATTGATGGGTGGTGGGGACCCATGTTGACTATCATAAGATCTTTTCTTGTAGTTGGTACATTCATAGAGGTTTCCTCGATTCATTCTTCCATGAATTAATGAAAACGAAAAAAAAAAGTTCATCAAAATCCAAGATCTAATAAATCAAATAATTAAATAAAAAAAAAATTAACTAGTTTTTAGTTTTTGATTCCCGAATATCCAACCGATTAATTAATTCTTTGTAACGTACTCTATTCTTCTTTGCAAAATAAGATAGCAGTCGTTGTCGTTTTCCTAGAATTTTTCGTAAACCCCTCTGAGATAAATAGTCTTTTCTATGCAATTCCAAATGTGAGGTAAGTCTTTGTATCTTATTAGTGAAACTTAGTATTTGAAATTCAATAGATCCTTTGTTTTCTTCTTTTAATTCTTGTGAAATAACTGGGATGAATGAATTTTTTACCATAAAATGAAAGCCCCTCTTTTATTAAATATTAAATGAAGATATTTTTCTTGATCAGTAATAATAAAAAGAATGGAAAATGTAATTAAAATGGAATATAGAATATATTAATAAATGGAATAATATATTAATATATAGAATATAGAATAGGAATATAGAATATCTTAATAGCTAAATAATATAATAATTTCAGTGTATTTAAATTTTATATACACAATAATCTTTACTTCATTAGTAATTCCTGCTTTTGTTAAATCAAATTTATTATTAATAAATCCAATTTTCTTTTATTCGACTAGAGAGAAAAAAAGATAGTATATTTCTTTTCTTACAAAAGCGAAAAATTTATACCTAAAAAAAAAAATGAATTAATGAATTTGAAAATCGACTTGATACGTACATATATCAGACCAGAATAGGGAATGTAAAAAATACATGTGTCTACTTCTCTCTTTTCTTATATTAGATCAGAACGTTATGATATATACATCAAAAATGCACCCTTACCGAATTTTTAATTGTGGATATATATGTATCCTTACCATACCGAATCGGCTGGCGTTGTTAGTATCAAACCAATATCGATTCATACAAGCTAAATCTTCTAATCGATAACTGGGCCAAAGAAAAAGTTTTAATTTACTTAGTAGGCTATTTTTATATCTATCACAATCTTTGCTTTTATCAAACCCGTAGCTACGATCTTTTATGTTATTATCATTCAAAATGTATCTGTTTATATGAATATTATTTCTATTTTTTAGTTGTGAAGTGAAAGAAATTAGAATTCTTAATTCTCTACGCCGTTTCGGCGATAAAATGTTTTCAGGAACAAGTAAATCATAATTATTTTTGTCTCTATTTCGAATTCTATTTTGATGTCTTTCAATAAATTTGGTAGAATTCTTTTTATCAGCATAGCTCTTTTCCCCGTATTTTTGCTTAATTTGTTCTTTGCTCTTATGAACCAATAAAATACCTAGAATTTGGTACATAATAAATTGTCCATCATTTTTTACCGACAGACGCAACGGTTCGATAATCAATAGTCCTTTTTTCATCAATTCGGTCAGCGTTAAATCCTTCTGAATCATCAGAATATCCAGACTTATTTCTTCCCTTTTAATAGAGGATATAATAATTTCTCGTGGATTTGTCAGTCTAAGCAGGAGACAATATACTTTGATATTATTGATTATTTTTTGATTTAAAGAATCATCCCATCTTAATTGAAAACATAAATACCTTTTTAGGAAGAAATCGAGCTCCGCTTCCGTATTACTTTTGTATTGTTTTTTCTTTCTACGGTTTTTCCTGTCCGATTCCACATAATCTTCTTCAATATCTTTTTCTTGATTGGCGAAAACTGATCGAAGATCCGCTCGGTCCTCCCATTCGTTTTCCTCATGCGTTCTATTTTCAAATTTAATAGATTTTTTTTCAAGAGATATAAAAAGATTGACATTTTTCTTGTTGTTGATTTTTTTATTTTCACTAATATTGTCATTTCTATTAAAATTGAAAAGAAGTAATTGGATTGGTATTGCCCAGGGTTTTATCTTATATATTTTGTAAAATATGACAAATTTTTGAAAGAACCAAAGTTCTAAATTGGATATAGGATCGTTTAATATTTCGTCATTCATTCCCATCCAATCAAAAAAATTTTTTTTTTTTTTAGATGAATTAGTTTCTTGATCTTTGCGAAACCTACGAAAAAAATGATTTTTCTTATCAATTTTATCGGCCATTTGATATTTATTAGGGTCCGTTTTATTATTTTTTTTATGTTTGGTTCCAGTATCGATCCAGTACGCAATATGGACTTTCTTTCTAAGACAAAAATTAAGAATTCTCCAATCAAAATATTTTCTAGCTGGGGTTTTCTCCATATCGATAATATCATCCTCTGTTAGATAATTATTGATAAGAATACTACCTAACATATCCAAAAATTTGCTTGTATTTGGGTTGTAATTATAAGAAATCTTTTTATTTCCTTTTAATAGGGATCTATAAATATATGAGTCTTTCTGATCATGATGATTAATATATTTATATGATAAAAGATTATATCGAAAGTTTTTTTTCAAATTCTCTTTTTCTTTTTGCTTTGATAATAGGTCTGCTTCAAAATTATTTTGTTTTTTGTACTGAATTAATGATTTGAATTGGTCTTTTTCATATAAATTCCATTTTGGTAAAGATTTTTTTTGAACCATACAGCCTTGATTAATTTCAGTTTGCCATATTAATCTATACCATCTAATCTGATAAAAATTGTATTTATATTGATATTTATATTGATAAGGACTCCTTAACCATTTTTTCCATTGACTCATTGCAGAATTTAGAAAAATTTTCTTTTTTAATTCGGGATGAAATAGCCCTTGGTCCCAAAAATAATCTTTTATTTCAGTCTTAAGAAATAGGGATGTTCCGTGATATTGAAGGACAGATTTTAACTTATATAAATTAATAATTTGGATTTGTGATAATTTATAAAATACATATGCTTGTGACAAGGAGGATCTGTCAGAAGAAATTTTTGAATTGTTTTTATTATTATTATTTATAAGACTAATATTCCTTTTATTATGTGACTTTTTTATAATCGAAATAAAGTGAATTCGATTTCGATTTGTTTTATCAATTCTTTTATGATTTTCTTTGTTATTGTAAATGTATTTAGGAATAATTTTCCTTGTTGATTGAAGAAAAAGTTGTGCATTGATTCTCGGAATATTAATGATAACTATAAAGATATCTATGTATAGCCTTTCAATCAAAATTCTTATAAAAAAATAGGATTTACGAATCAAGCGAGCATTTCTTTTTTTTAATATTTGTAAATTTTTTTTTGATGATTGTAATCTTTTAGCATTATAGTTTATTTTGTTAGGGCGAATATTCATTTCGGAGCTTATAATTTTTTTTGTCTTTTCTTTTGTAATTTTGTCTATTTGATTTAAGATTGCGTTTGTTCTAGCCGTCATATCTTTCATTTTTTTTTCTGTCAGTGAATAATTTGTCCAATCTATAAATTTAATTTTTGGAGACGATTTTTGAATTGTCCGATTATTGATTATCGACTCCGTTTCTTTTTTAGTTTCATTTAATTCATAGACTTCTCTAAACCAAAATAAGAAAATTAGGTTTCTTTTTGATTTAAAAAATGGGTTTATTATTTCTTTTAGAAATAGAAGGTTTTGGATGAACCAAGTTTTTTTTTCTTTGGATAAATTGAGAAAAACTTTCCTTTTTTCGTTTAAAGTTTTTATAACTAAAAAAAAATTCTTTTTCAACTTTCTAATTTTTTTTTCGAGTTTTTTAAAAATCGGGTCAAAAAGGGAAAATCGTTTTCGAGGAGAACCAAAGGGCCGTTCGGCTTCCATTCCCCAAACTGTTAAAAAACAAAAATCGTTTTTTTGATTTTTCCTTTTCCTTACATCGTTAAGAATATGAGAGGATTTTGACTTCGATCTGTGCCAAGGTTTTAAACGAAAAGGAAATAGGATTTTTATTTGAATACCGTCTGTTAACCAGTTTTTCGGGAATTCTTTTTCTGATAATTGAACTCCATTATAGGTGCATTTAACATGCATTTCTCTATTCCAATCCGTTAAATCCTCGGACCATTCAGGAATTTGAAAAAATAGCATACGAATCATATTTTTAGCTATTATTAATGAAGGTAATAGAATATATTTTCGAAGAAGTGATTGGGTTACTAAAACACAACCTCTTATTACTTGAGCGAACACAATGCTATCCCAAGCTTCAGCTATTTCTATTTGGTTTTTTTCTTCTCTTTTGTCTTCGTCTCTTTTGTCCTTTTCTTTTTTCTCATTTTTGTTTGTTTTTTCCCCGTTATAAGTAGAATCGGAAATCGTGAATTCTTTGTTTTTACACATCCAATTTCGAAATATTATTTTCATCAGTTCAGAAATATCAAAAGAAAAAAAAAGAGAATTGTCCAGCCTGTCCAAAAAAAGAGGAGAATGCATATTTGCTTGAAACAGTTTCCAAATAACTGTTTTACGTCGTTGGTTTCGCATTGAACCCTTTATTATGTTTCGACGAAAGTCCGATTGTTGTGAATAACGTATTAAAGCCACTTCGTCAGCTTGATCAGGATTAGTTCTGTCTTTGGTATTATTATCACTATCTGTATTTTGTTGATTATCAGTAAAGATTACTACACGTTTGGCTTTTCGTGAACGAATCCCATGATCTTCTCCTATGCTCTCTTCATTTTCTCCTTCTTGTTGTTCTAAATCGTCGATTAATTTGTACGACCATCGAGGAACTTGTTTACTTATTTCTTTTATTCCATTCGATTTTTTTATAATTGTTTTATTGTTAGGATCCGTTATAACTCCATTGAATACAAATTTGAAATTTTTTATTTGATTTTCTAAATTCATTTCGTCTTCATTAGAAAATAATGAAAGTTCCTTAAAATGAAAACTTGATTTTACTGAAAATTCATTAATTAAGTTCAAAAAATAGACAATTTCTCTTGAAAATGATTTTCTATCAAATGGATTCATTTTTTGTTCAAATTCTTGATAATTATCAAGATAATTAGTATTAAGAAGAATAATATAGATTTTATTTATCCAAACCTCATCTATGTAATTCTTTATGGAATTTTCATTTATGGTTAAGGTTGAAGGTGAAAAAAAAAA